TATATCTTATATTTAGATAAATAGTTAATATTTATATATATAATATATAGATATTAACATCTATATAAATATATATTATATATATAGATATTAATATCTATATATATAATATATAAATATTTTAATATTTATATATATTTAATAATTAATAATAGTAAAATTTATCAAACCATTATTTATTTATTTTTTATAAATAAAGTGCCTGAATAAAGGGTTATTTTGATAGAATAAATTATGTAATTTTTTTTACCTTTATTATACATTTTTTAGAATTAAACTAAACCTAAAAGAATCAAAAACTTTTGTGCATCTTACACTAAAATGTAAAAAATAAGCTAATTAAGCTATTGGACTCATACTTCATTTATAAAGGTAATAATCCTTTTTTTTTAAATTTTTTTAAATACTAATATCTCAAAAATATTATTTTTATTTATTTTAATAATAAGAACTTTAATTTCTATTTCTTCTAATTCTTGAATTGGAGCTTGAATTGGAATAGAAATTAACTTATTATCTTTTATTCCTCAAATAATACCTTTAAATTGAAGAAATCTTTTATCCTCCGAAAATATAATAAAATATTTTCTTATTCAAAGAATTGCTTCTGCAAATTTTTTATTTTCAATAATTATAATTTTTATAATTATAAATATATCATTAAATATTAATAAATTTTTAAATTTAATATTAAATTTAACTCTTTTAATAAAAATAGGAGCTGCTCCCCTTCATTCCTGATTCCCAAAAATCATAGAAAACTTAAATTGAGTAAATTGTTTAATTTTATCTACCTGACAAAAATTAATTCCTTTAATACTAATTTCATATTGTATATTAAACAATTTTATTTTATTTTTTATTATTACTTCTACATTTATTGGGAGAATTATGGGATTAAACCAAACTTCTTTACGAAATATTATTAGGTATTCTTCTATTAATCATTTAGGTTGAATACTTACAGCCTTAATGATTAGAAAAAATATATTTAATCTTTATTTTACTATTTATTCTTTTTTAATATTAAATATTATTATAATATTTAATGTAAATAATTTTTCTTATTTAAATCAAATTTTTTGTTCGAATATAAGAAATTTATATAAAAATTTATTTTTTTTTAATATAATATCTTTAGGAGGGCTCCCTCCCTTTTTAGGCTTTATCCCTAAATGAATGTTAATTAATTTTTTAAGAAATATAAATATACAATTTGTTTGTTTAATTATATTATTTACTGCATTAATTAATTTATATTATTATATTCGAATCATATTTTCATCATTTATATTAAATTATTTTAATAATAAATGATTTAAATTTAAAATTTCAAAATCTAATATAAAAATTATTAATTTTTTAACTTCATTATCAATTATAGGATTAATAATAATTAATTTTATTTTTTTCTTTATTTAAGGTTTTAAGTTAAATTAAAACTAATAATCTTCAAAATTATAATTAAAAAATATATTTTTAAACCTTAGTAAAATGTTACTTCTTTAAATTTGCAATTTAATATTATTAAATTAACTATAAAGTTTAAATTTATTTTTAATAAAAAAGATTTTTATCTTATAAATAAATTTACAATTTATCGCTTAAATTTCGGCCATTTTATTTGAATAAATGAATATTTTCAACTAATCATAAAGATATTGGAACTCTATATTTCATTTTCGGAATATGAGCAGGAATACTAGGATCTTCTCTTAGAATTCTAATTCGAATAGAATTAGGAACCCCTGGCTCATTAATTGATAATGATCAAATTTATAATGTAATTGTAACAGCTCATGCTTTTATTATAATTTTTTTTATAGTAATACCAATCATGATCGGGGGGTTTGGCAATTGATTAGTCCCTTTAATATTAGGAGCCCCTGATATAGCTTTCCCTCGAATAAATAATATAAGATTCTGACTACTCCCCCCTTCTTTATTACTTTTAATTAGAAGAAGTCTTGTTGAAAATGGATCTGGAACAGGATGAACAGTTTACCCTCCCCTTTCTTCAAACTTAGCTCATGCTGGAAGTTCAGTTGATTTAACTATTTTTTCATTACATTTAGCTGGTATTAGATCAATTTTAGGGGCTGTAAATTTTATTTCAACTATTATAAATATACGATCTAATGGGATAACATTTGATCGAATACCCCTATTTGTTTGATCTGTTAAATTAACCGCTATTCTTCTTCTTTTATCTTTACCCGTTCTTGCAGGAGCAATTACTATATTATTAACAGATCGAAACTTAAATACTTCATTCTTTGACCCTTCGGGAGGGGGAGACCCTATTTTATATCAACACTTATTTTGATTTTTTGGTCACCCAGAAGTTTATATTCTAATTTTACCCGGATTTGGTATAATTTCTCATATTATTACTCAAGAAAGAGGAAAAAAGGAAACCTTTGGTGTATTAGGAATAATTTACGCTATAATAGCAATTGGATTACTAGGATTTATTGTTTGAGCCCATCATATATTTACTGTAGGAATAGATGTTGATACCCGAGCATATTTTACTTCTGCCACTATAATTATTGCTGTCCCCACGGGAATTAAAATTTTTAGATGGCTAGCAACTTTACATGGAACTCAACTCAATCACTCTCCTTCCATTCTATGAAGATTAGGATTTGTATTTTTATTTACAATCGGAGGATTAACGGGAGTAATTTTAGCAAATTCGTCTATTGATATTATACTTCATGATACATATTATGTAGTAGCCCATTTTCATTATGTTTTATCAATAGGAGCAGTATTTGCTATTATAGCCGGATTTGTACATTGATACCCCTTATTTACAGGTTTAACAATAAATCCTTTTTTATTAAAAATTCAATTTTTTACTATATTTATTGGAGTAAATATAACATTTTTCCCTCAACATTTTTTAGGACTAGCCGGGATACCTCGACGGTATTCAGATTATCCAGACTCCTATTTAACTTGAAATATTGTCTCCTCTATCGGATCAATAATCTCTTTAATCAGAATTATTTTCTTCTTAACTATCATTTGAAAAAGAATAATCAAAAAAAATTTAATTCTTAACTCCATAAAATTAAATACCTCAATTGAATGATATCAAAATCTTCCTCCCGCAGAACATAGATATAATGAACTACCTATCCTATGTAACTTCTAATATGGCAGAAAAATGCATTGAACTTAAGATTCAATTATAAAGAATTATTCTTTTTTTAGAAATTAGAACATGATCTAATTTAAATTTTCAAAATAGTTCCTCTCCTATAATAGAACAATTAATTTTTTTCCACGATCATTCCATACTAATTATTATAATAATTACAATTATAGTTAGATACATAATATACTCTCTTTTTTTAAATAAATTCATTAATCGGTTTTTACTTGAAGAACAAATAATTGAAATTATTTGAACTGTTCTTCCCTCTATCACCTTAATTTTTATTGCATTGCCTTCTTTACGAATTTTATATTTATTAGATGAAATTAATAAACCTTTAATTTCTCTTAAAACTCTTGGCCACCAATGATTTTGATCTTATGAATATTCAGATTTTAAAAATGTAAATTTTGACTCTTATATAATTCAAACCAAAGATTTAAAAATAAATGAATTCCGACTTTTAGAAGTCGATAACCGAATTATTATACCTATAAATATTCAAGTTCGAATTATTATTTCATCTACTGATGTTATTCACTCATGAACTATCCCTTCTTTAGGTGTTAAAGTAGATGCTACTCCAGGTCGTCTAAATCAATCATATTTTTTTATTAATCGACCAGGAATTTTTTATGGTCAATGTTCTGAAATTTGTGGTATAAACCATAGATTTATACCTATTGTGATTGAAAGAATTTCAATAAAATATTTTATTAACTGAATTAAAAATTTTAATTAATTATTTCATTAAATAACTTAAAGCAAGTAATGGTCTCTTAAACCACACTATAATAACCTAGCAATTATTTTTAATGAAAATAATTAAAGAATTAGTTAAAAATTAACATAAATATGTCAAATTTAAATTATTAGATAATCTAATATTCTTTTATTCCTCAAATAATACCTTTAAACTGAATTAATCTTTTCATTTGATTTATTATCATATTTATATTATTTAATATTTTTAATTTCTATCTATTTAATCAACCTAAAATAACTTCTCTATCAAACCAATCTACTAAATTATTAAAATTTAATTGAAAATGATAACCAATTTATTTTCCGTATTTGACCCATCAACATCAATTATAAATTTATCTTTAAATTGATTAAGAACTATACTTGGGTTATTAATTATCCCATTATTTTATTGAATAATTCCATCACGCTTAATAATTATTTGAAACAGAATTACAATTAAATTAAATAATGAATTTAAAATACTATTAGGACCAAACACTCCTCAAGGATCTACTTTTATTTTTATTAGTTTATTTGCTATAATTATATTTAATAATTTTCTTGGCCTCTTTCCTTATATTTTTACCAGATCTAGTCATTTAACAATAACTTTAACATTAGCCTTACCTTTATGATTAACATTTATAATTTACGGATGAATTAATAATACACAACATATATTTATCCATTTAGTCCCTCAAGGAACCCCCTCAGTTCTTATACCCTTTATAGTATTAATTGAAACTATTAGAAATGTTATTCGACCAGGAACTCTTGCTATTCGACTAATAGCAAATATAATTGCAGGACATTTATTAATAACCCTTCTTGGAAATACAGGAAGATCTCTCCCCTCCTTCTTAATTATTTTTTTATTAATTGTTCAAATTCTTCTTTTAATACTAGAAAGAGCCGTAAGAATTATTCAAGCCTACGTATTTGCAGTTCTTAGAACTCTTTATTCTAGAGAAATTAACTAATGTCACATAACCACCCCTATCATTTAGTTGATTATAGACCTTGACCTTTAACAGGAGCCTTAGGAACTTTAATTATATTATCTGGAATAACAAAATGATTTCATCAATTTAATTTTCAATTACTAATTTTAGGAATAACAATCGTTTTATTAACTATATATCAATGATGACGAGATATTAGACGAGAAGGAGCTTACCAAGGTAAGCACACTAATTTAGTAATACTAGGACTTCGTTGAGGAATAATTTTATTTATTGTTTCAGAAATTTTTTTCTTTATTTCTTTTTTTTGATGTTATTTTCATAGAAGACTTTCACCAAATATCGAAATTGGAGCTTTATGACCTCCTATAGAAATTGCCCCATTTAACCCATTTCAAATTCCTTTATTAAATACTATTGTTCTATTAAGATCAGGAATTTCTGTAACATGAGCACATCATAGATTAATAAGAAATAACTATTCTCAAGCCTCTCAAAGTCTAATTTATACAATTATTTTAGGAATTTATTTTTCCATACTACAAGGGTATGAATATATAGAAGCTCCCTTTTCTATCGCAGATAGAGTATACGGATCTATTTTTTTTATAGCCACAGGATTTCATGGGTTACATGTTTTAATTGGAACTATCTTTCTCCTAGTTAGATTCCTTCGATTAAGAAATAACCATTTTTCTATATCTCATCATTTTGGATTTGAAGCAGCTGCTTGATATTGACATTTTGTAGATGTAGTTTGATTATTTTTATATATTTCTGTTTATTGATGAAGATATAACTAAATAAACTTATATAATATAAATAGTATATTTAACTTCCAATTAAAAAGTTTAATTTTTTAATATAAGTAATTAATTTAATATTAATAATATTTATTATTATTTTTATAATTTCAATAATTTTAATAAAACTTTCTTTAATTTTATCAAAAAAATCTTCAGTTGATCGTGAAAAATCTTCTCCATTTGAATGTGGATTTGACCCAAAATCATTAGCACGAATACCTTTTTCTCTTCATTTTTTCATAATTACTATTATTTTCATTATTTTTGATATTGAAATTGCTTTAATTATACCAATAATTTTAATTTTCAAATTATGCTCTTTAAATATATGATTTTTAATATCAATTTATTTTTGTTTAATCCTTTTATTTGGACTTTTTCACGAATGAAATCAAGGGATATTAAATTGATCAATTTAATATTCTAAAAATTAAACCAGGATTATAATTTAAATAAAATATTTGAATTGCAATCAAAATATATTGATTAGTATCAATTTATCTTAAAATATTGAAGCAAAAATTTGCATTTAAATTCGACTTAAAAATTTGAGAACATTTCTCCTTATTTAAATTTTAATTGAAACCAAAACAGAGGTATATTATTGTTAATAATATCATTGAATTTTCAATTCCAATTAAAATTTTAGAAATATAAAATAAATTAAGCTTCTAACTTAATATAAGTGGTTAAACTCCATTAATATTTCTTTATTTATATAGTTTAACAAAAACATTACATTTTCATTGTAAAAATAAATTATAAATAATTTTATAAATATTTAAAGATTTAAAAAATCTCTTTAATATCTTCAATATTACACTCTAAATATAAGTTATTTAAATCATTTTTTTAATATTTTTTATTTTCTAATTAAAAATATTAAAATTATTCTAATAATTATTAAATAAAAAACAAAAATATAACTCTTAAAAGAATTTTTTTGTAATATTTGAAAAAATTTCATTAATAAATTCGTATTTTTCGCTATTATTTTGGATACTAAAAATTCTGTTCACCCAAAATCTAATCTCTTTAAAAAATATTTACCCTTATCTAAAAAATATAAATTTACCCCAAAAGTAGATAATATTGGCATAAATCATATTCTACCTAAAAAAAATACAGAGAAATAAAAATAATATAAAGATTTATTTAAATTTAATAATGATCTTTTAATCACCATTAACCCTATGATTATCCCCCCACCAATTACTATTAATACTAATAATTTTTTTAATAAAAAAAGAAAAATTATTCTTGGGATTGGAAATAATAACCACATTAATATTGACCCCCCAATCATTCTTATTAATATCATAGTTATCATAGCTAAATTTCTTTCATTACTTTGATCATGAAAATTTACTAATTTAAACATATTATAATCACTAATTAAGCTATAATAAATTAATCGAAAAGTATAACTAACAGTTAAACCAGTTGAAAAAAAATATAAAAAATAAATTAATAAATTTAATCTTGATATACTTACAATCTCTAAAATTAAATCTTTTGAATAAAATCCTCTTAAAAAAGGCATCCCACATAAAGCTAAATTCGATACTATAAAACATATAAAAGTAATAGGAAAAAATTTAATTATATTCCCCATATAACGAATATCTTGATTATTAATTATTCTATGAATAATAATCCCAGCACATATAAATAACAATGATTTAAATAACGCATGAGTTAATAAATGAAAAAAAGCTAAATTTACATAACCCATAGCCATAATTCTTATCATTAATCCTAACTGTCTTAATGTAGATAAAGCAATAATTTTTTTTAAATCAAATTCATAATTTGCAGCCATCCCAGATATAAATATAGTTAAAATTGAAATCAATAAAAAAAACTTAAAAACAAATAAATCTTGAAAAACTAAATTAAATCGAATTAACAAATACACCCCCGCAGTTACTAAAGTTGATGAATGAACTAATGCTGAAACAGGAGTAGGGGCAGCTATTGCTGCCGGCAACCAAGAAGAAAAAGGAATTTGAGCTCTCTTAGTTGCTGCAGCAATTACAACAAATATTAAAATAATTTTTATTACATAGTCATTTTTTATTAACTCTAAATAAAACACATAATTTCATCTTCCATAATTTAATATTCAAGAAATTCTTATTAAAATTATAACGTCTCCAATTCGATTTGATAAAACTGTCAATATCCCCGCTCTATAAGACTTTCTATTTTGATAATAAATTACTAAACAATATGAAATTAAACCCAATCCATCTCATCCCAATAAAATTCTAATTAAATTAGGTCTAATAATTAAAAGAATTATAGAAAAAACAAATAATAATACTAATAAAATAAATCGATTTATATTTAAATCTTTTTCTATATAAAACTTTCTATATAAAATAACTATAGATGAAATTAAAGTAACAAATCTTATAAAAATTAAAGATATTCAATCCAATAAAATTGTTATTAATACATAAGAAGAATTTAATCTAAAAATTTCTCACTCTAAAAAAATAACAAAATTATTTATAACAAATAAAATTCCATAAAAAAATCTTATTATTCTAAATAAAAATAAGAATACTGATCTAATTAAACAAATAGATAATAAATTTATAACCTAAAATAAAATTTATAACTTTGACTCCACAAATCAATATTTTTTTTAAACTATTTAAGTTTTAAAATCATAAATAAATTAAATCCAATTTTAAAATTAATAAATTTAAAGGCAATCAATGTAAAAATAACAATAAATATTCTCGACTTTCTCCTGAAGAATAATTAAAATTTAATAAATTAAAATTACCATGTTGACTATAAGAATATAAAAATAAACTATAACCTACTCTAAAAAAAGATAAAAAAATTAAAACTAATATAGTTAATCAAGATCAAGAAATTATACAATTAAATAAACTAATTTCACCTAATAAATTTAATGAAGGAGGAGCAGCTATATTTGAAGATAATAAAAAAAATCATCATAAAGCTATTCTCGGTATAAAATTTATAAACCCCTTATTAATTAATAATCTTCGTCTTCCTATTCGTTCATAAACAATATTTACTAAACAAAACAACCCAGATGAACATAATCCATGACCAATTATTAAAACGTAAGAGCCACAATATCCTCAATATATATAAGTTATTATTCCTCTTAAAACTAAGCTCATATGAACTACTGAAGAATAAGCAATTAAAGATTTTAAATCAATTTGTAAAAAACAAATTAATCTTAATATTAAACCACCTAATAAAGAAATTCTAACTCAAATAATCCCGTAACTTAACCCTACAAATTCTATTATAGACAATACTCGTAAAAGACCGTAACCCCCTAATTTTAACATTACCCCAGCTAAAATTATAGACCCTGAAACCGAAGCTTCAACATGAGCTTTAGGCAATCAAACGTGTACAAAAAACATAGGCATTTTAACTAAAAAAGCTAAAATTATAAATAAATACAAAAATATATTTTGAATATATAATTTTTTTAAAAAATATAAAAATAAAAAATTTTTTGTATTAAAAATATAAAAAATACATAACAATAGTGGTAAAGAAGCAAATAAAGTATAAAATAATAAATAAATTCCTGCTTGAACTCGTTCAAACTGATACCCCCAACCTACAATTAAAATTAAAATTGGAATTAACCTACATTCAAAAAATAAATAAAAATAAAATATATCTAATCTTATAAAAGTCAATATTAATATTAATAATAAAAATAAAACACTAAATATATAATAATTACAATAAAAATTTTTAAAATAAATTAAACGTCTTGCTATTAATATTAAAGCAGTAATTCAAACTCTTAACAAAATTAACCCATAAGAAATAATATCTGTTCCAAAAACATAAGATAAATTTACAAAATAAAAAACATCAATATTTATGAATATAAAAAAAAATATAAAAATAAATAAAAATATCTGAACCATTCAAAATTTTATTTTTTTTAAAAAAAATATAAAAAAAAATATAAAAAATAAATATTTTATCATTATAAAATTCTAATAGAATAGAAGTAATCATTTCCATGAGTTCGAATTATAGAAACTAAAATAGATAACACTAATACTCCCTCACAAACAGATAAAACTAAAAATAATATAAGAAAATATAACTCTATATTAAAACATAAACACCACAAAAAAAAAAAAAAAAACAAAGATAATATAATAAACTCTAAACTTAATAAAATAATTAACAAATGTTTATAATTAGAAATAAAAATAAAATTTCCCACTAAGAATATAATTAAAGATAATAAATATCTTCTATTTAAAATTATCATTAGTTTTAATAGTTTATAAAAATATTGGTCTTGTAAATCAAAGTTGAGAATTATTTCTCTTAAAACTTCAAAAAAAAGAAAATTATCTTATCAATAATCTCCAAAATTATTATTTTTATTAAACTATTTTTTGAAATCAAATTAATTTTAATTAATTTAATTATAACTTTTTCTTTTTTATTTATTTGAATAAATCATCCTTTAATAATAGGATTAGCAATAATAACTCAAACACTTTTAATTTCTTTATTATTAGGGCTGATAATGTCATCATATTGATTTTCTTACATTCTTTTTATTACTTTTTTAGGAGGATTATTAGTATTATACATTTATGTTAGAACATTAGCGTCTAATGAAAAATTTAATTATAAATTTATTGAAAGTATAACTATCATAATTGCTATAATTATTATTTCTATATTAATTAGATTTTTATTTTATAAAAATTTTTTATCCTTTAATCTTGAAACAAATGAATTTTGACAAAATAATTTAACTCAAAATAAAGAAATTAAAATTATAATCTCAAAATGTTATAATAATTTAACGATATTTATTACATTTATAATAATAAATTATTTACTTTTTACATTAATTGTAATTGTAAAAATTACTTCCCTATCCTACGGCCCATTACGAATTAACTAATGATAAATATTGCTATTCGAAAAACTCACCCTATTATTAAAATAATTAACGGAAGATTAATTGATCTTCCCGCCCCTTTAACTATTTCTTACTGATGAAACTTCGGTTCTTTACTAGGAATTTGTTTAATATCACAAATTTTAACTGGACTATTTTTATCTATAAACTATACAGCTAATATTCAATTAGCATTTGATAGAGTTAACCACATTAATCGAAATGTAAATTACGGGTGATTAATCCGATTTACTCACGCAAATGGGGCTTCTTTTTTTTTCCTTTTTATTTATTTACATATTGGACGAGGGATATACTACGAATCTTTTACTAATATATATGTATGAATAGTTGGAGTTTTACTTTTATTTGTTTCTATAGCAACAGCTTTTGTTGGGTATGTTCTTCCTTGAGGACAAATATCATTCTGAGGGGCAACTGTTATTACAAATCTCTTATCTGCTATTCCTTATTTAGGTAATACTTTAGTTCAATGAATTTGAGGAAGATTTAGAGTCGATAATGCCACCTTAAATCGATTTTTTTCATTTCATTTTCTTCTTCCCTTTATTGTTTTAGCTTTAATAATTGTTCACTTAATTTTTATTCACCAAACAGGGTCTAATAATCCTCTTGGAACAAATAGAAAAATTGATATAATTCCATTTCATCCATTTTTTTCATTCAAGGATGGAATTACCTTAGTTATATTTTTTTTTACTATAATAATTCTTGTTCTTATTTATCCTAATTTATTCGGAGACGCTGATAATTTCATTCCCGCAAACCCAATAGTAACCCCTATTCATATTCAACCTGAATGATATTTTTTATTCGCTTATGCTATTCTTCGATCTATCCCTAATAAATTAGGGGGGGTCATTGGGTTACTAATATCAATTAGAATTTTATTTATTCTTCCTTTTTCTTTTAATAAAAAAATAAAAGGAAACCAATTTTACCCTATTAATAAAATTATATTTTGATGTATATTTAATTCTGTTATTCTTTTAACTTGAATTGGAGCTCAACCAGTTGAAGCCCCATTTATTTTTATTGGACAAATATTAACTTTCCTTTATTTTTTATATTTTATTATAAATCCCTATGTTGCAACTTTATGAGATAAATTAAATTAATTAATGAGCTTGTAAAAGCATTTGTTTTGAAAACTTAAGAAAGAATAGTATATTCTATTAATTTTTACTAAAAATATTTCACATATTATAACAAATATACCTAATAAAAAATATTAACACACCTAAAGAAATAGATAGATAATATTTTCAACATAAATATATTAATTTATCATACCGATAACGAGGTAAAGTCCCTCGAACTCAAATAAATAAAATTCTAATAAATAATAATTTATAATAAAAAATTAAATTTATTACATCACCCCCTAAAAAAAATACAGAAAATAATATTCTTATAAATAAAATTCTTGAATATTCCCCTAAAAAAATTAACGCAAACCCCCCAGCTCTATATTCAACATTAAATCCAGAAACTAATTCTCTTTCACCTTCCGCAAAATCAAAGGGAGTCCGATTTGTTTCTGCCAATATAGAAGAAAACCAAACTAATGATAAAGGAAATAATAAAAAAATAAATCAAACTCTTTGCTGAAAAACAAAAAATTTAATTATATTATAATCAAAAATTAAAAAAACTACAGATATTAAAATTAAAGCTAATCTAATTTCATATGAAATCGTCTGAGCGACAGATCGCAATCTTCCTAATAATGCATAATTAGAATTTGACGACCAGCCAGAAATTATAACTGAATAGACACCTAATCTTATTAAACATAAAAAAAAAATTAACCCGTAAGAAAAATCATAAAACCCAATTAAATAAGGCATTAATAATCAACAAAATAAAGATAAAACTAAAATAATTACTGGAGAAAAATAATATCTAAAATAATTAGATTTAAATGGAAAAATTACTTCTTTTGAAAATAATTTTAATGCATCAGAAAAAGGCTGCAATAACCCTATTAACCCTAACTTATTTGGACCTTTCCGAATTTGAATATAACCTAAAATTTTTCGTTCTAATAAAGTTAAAAAAGCTACCCCAATTAAAACCCCAACAATTAAAATCAATGTTCCAACTATTAATATAATTAAATCTAAACTAATTATGTACTATTTATATATAATATATATATAATTAAATTCTAAATTTAATACATTAAATCTGCCAAAATAGTTCATTTTTTACTTTAATTTTATTAAAATTCTTTAATTAAAAATTATTTTATATAAAAAATCCTTTCGTACTAAATTATATTATTTATTTAAAGATAGAAACCAACCTGGCTTACACCGGTTTGAACTCAGATCATGTAAGATTTTAAAGGTCGAACAGACCTAAAATTTAAAATTCTTCTTTTAAAATTTTTCTTAATCCAACATCGAGGTCGCAATCTTTAATTTCAATATGAACTTAAAATTAAAATTACGCTGTTATCCCTAAGGTAATTTAATCTTATAATCATTAAAAATGGATCAAAATTTCATTAATTTATGTTTATATTTAATAAAAGTTTTTTTAATTTTTTTATTACCCCAATAAAAGATAAAACTTTAAAAATAAATATATTATTTATAAATAATTTAAAATTTAGATTTTTATATAAAAATCTATAGGGTCTTCTCGTCTTTTAAAAATATTTTAGCTTTTTAACTAAAAAATTAATTTTTAATTTATAAAATTGAGACAGTATATATCTCATTCAATCATTCATTCTAGTTTTTAATTAAAAAACAAATTATTATGCTACCTTTGTACAGTTAATATACTGCAGCTCTTTAAATATAAATTCAGTGAGCAGATTAGACTTTAAAATAAAATTCCAAAAAGACATGTTTTTGATAAACAGGTGAATATAAAATTTTGCCGAATTCCTTAATTTTAATATTAATTTTAATATTTATTAAAATAATTTATAAATTTTTATATACTTATTTTATCATTATTAATTATATTTAATAATTAAATATAAAAATTTAATATATTATTATTATTTAAATTAATTTTAAGTAATTAAATTTTATTTTTTTTAAAAATTTTTTATAAAAAACTAAAAATAATTAAAAATTTTATTTTTATAATTTTTTAAAAATTAAATTTAAATTTAATTTTTTTAATTAAAGCTTATCCCTTAATTAATATTTTAATTTATATTAATTTTTATATTATTATTATTTTAATATAAATTAAATAAATTAAAATTATTTCTTAAATAATTAGATATAATTAAAAACGAATAACATTTCATTTCTATTTTTTTATTATTAATATTTATTTTACAATAAATAAATTAAAAAAATAAATCTTTTAATTTCGAAAAATTTATTTTACATAAATTTTATTTAATAAACTCTGATACACAAGATAAAATAAATTAAATCTACTTTTTTAATAATTATTTTTATATTATTTCATCTTTCTTTTACAATACTCATTAACTATAAATATTTTTATTTTTTTTAAAAATTATACTTTAACAAATTAAAATAAATATTATTTTAAATAAATTTAATTTATAAAATTTCAATTAATTTTATTAAGAATCTTTTAATTAAATTAATATAAATTTATATAATTTTTTTATGTAAAAAAAAAGTTTTTATTAAACTATAATTTATTTTCTAGAAACACTTTCCAGTATCTCTACTATGTTACGACTTATCTCAAATTAATATTGAGAGTGACGGGCAATATGTACATACTTTAGAGCAAAAATCATTTAAATTAAATAATTTAAATTACAATTAAATCTACTTTCATATAATATTTTAAAATTATAATCCTTTTAAATTATTTTATTATAACCCATTAAATTCTTAATTATAAATTATATCTTGATTTGATTTAATTTTTTTTTGAAATTTTAAAATTTTAATATTTTTAAATATATTTTTATAACAACGATATATAAATTCTTAAATTAAGTAAAGTTAATCGTGGATTATCAATTAATAAACAGGTTCCTTTAAAAAGAATAAAATACTGCCAAATTCTTTAAGTTTAAAGAATATATCTATTAATACTTAAATTTTTAATTAATTAATTTTAAATAATAGGGTATCTAATCCTAGTTTATATTTAAATTTCATTAAATAATTATATTTATATATAATTTATTTTTAATTAAAATTTAACTTAATTAATTATTATTTTTATTAAACAAATTAATAAAAATTTTAAATTAAATAATTTTTTATTTTATTATCTGTATAACCGCGACTGCTGGCACAAATTTTGTCAATAAAATTATTAATTACTAAATCTAAATTTCTTTAAATTATAAATTTAAATACTATAAATATTTTATTATATAATTAAATTTTTAATATAATTATATACTCCAATAAAAATTTATATTTAAAATAATAATTTAATAAAATAATAAGCTAGAAAAAACTTTTTTTTTTTTTTTTATCTTAATTATATATATATATATTAATATATTTATATATATGATATATAGATATTAATATCTATATAAATATATATTATATATATAGATATTAATATCTATATATTTTTAATTATTTATATAAATAATATAATATTTATATAAATATTATATTATTTATATAA